AAAGATCATTTCTATTCCAAGGTGGGGAGTTTTATTTTCCCCATCGACCTATTTGCAGAATAAAATGCAAATAAAATTCTATATTTGCATATCTATAGAAGAACGTATATAAAAATCTTTAGTGAAAGTTAAGAACTCATTGAAAGTAATTGATTCTATTTTGAAACCTTTTTGTTTTCTCGAACTTTCTCACTTTTTATTTTCTCTGAATTATTATATAGACCCCCATGTATATCTTGCCCTTAACCCAATAGAGAAAATTGCTTAATGAAATTTTGTATGACTAATTGTGAATTTTTAGCGATGCAAAATTGGTTCTTTTCTTTCTATTTTGTCGTCAAAATCCCTTTTTTGTTTTATTTTAGATTTATGAAAAAAAAATAAGAAATTGCTGCTTAAACAATGAAAACAAAAACTTTTTGAACTCTTTTGAACTCTATTCCTTAATTGAGTATAGAACGGTTTAGTTACAAGAGTTGAATTCGAGGAAAGTATAAAATATAGGAAAGTCCCAGGTTAAATAAAAAAAACTAAGACTCTAAACTCAAATCAAAAATAATGAACCTTCAACCTCAAATTCCTATTTGAACAACTTTTTATTGTTATTGATCCATTTGAATCATTACTAAACTAAAATAGCTTACTCAATCTCGACGATTGCTTATTCATAGGCTATTATGAGTTCAAGACAAGCCGCTATGGTGAAATTGGTAGACACGCTGCTCTTAGGAAGCAGTGCTAATGCATCTCGGTTCGAGTCCGAGTGGCGGCATAGCATCTTCTAAAAAGGATAAATAGATCTTATAATGAATTCAATTCCCGATTTCCATTTTAGAATTATGTAATTAAGGGACTCTTCTTTTTTAAGATTTTTTATGATATTTTCAACCTTAGAGCATATATTAACTCACATTTCCTTTTCGATCGTTTCAATTGTAATTACAATTCATTTGATAACCTTTTTAGTCGATGAAATTGTAAAACTATACGATTCGTCAGAAAAGGGCATAATAGTTACTTTTTTCTGTATAACAGGATTATTAGTTACTCGTTGGATTTCTTCAGGACATTTCCCACTAAGCGATTTATATGAATCATTAATTTTCCTTTCATGGAGTTTCTCCCTTATTCATATAATTCCATATTTCAAAAAAAATGTTTTAATTTTAAGTAAAATAACTGGGCCAAGTGCTATTTTGACCCAAGGCTTTGCTACTTCAGGTATTTTAACTGAAATACACCAATCTGGAATATTAGTACCTGCTCTTCAATCTGAGTGGTTAATAATGCACGTAAGTATGATGATATTGGGCTATGCAGCCCTTTTATGTGGATCGTTATTATCAGTAGCACTTCTAGTGATTACATTTCGAAAAAACAGAAAGCTTTTTTATAAGAGCAATGGTTTTTTAAACGAGTCATTTTTCTTGGGTGAAAATGTTGTCGAAAATACTTCGTTTTTTTGTGCTAAAAATTATTACAGGTCCCAATTGATTCAACAATTGGATTATTGGAGTTATCGGGTTATTAGTTTAGGATTTACTTTTTTAACCATAGGAATCCTTTCGGGAGCGGTATGGGCTAATGAAGCGTGGGGGTCCTATTGGAATTGGGATCCAAAAGAAACTTGGGCATTTATTACTTGGATCGTATTTGCAATTTATTTACATACTCGAACAAATAGAAATTTGCGGGGTCCAAATTCTGCAATTGTAGCGTCTATAGGTTTTCTTATAATTTGGATATGCTATTTTGGGGTCAATCTATTAGGAATAGGGTTACATAGTTATGGTTCTTTTCCATCAACATTTAATTGAATTCAAGACAAGATATTACAAATACAAGAGCGGGCGACGCATTGTATGAACCAGCATGCGGACCGTGTGAATCAAATATTGTATTGATGATTCACACGGTTTTCTACCATATGTAGTTCAATTTCATTGTTTTTACTTAATTCTTAAGTTAAGAGAAGAAAAAAAGAAGACTTTTTTTCATTGTCCAAGAATGTTTTTAAAAACAAACATAGGTTTTTTTATTTCAGTCATCCAATTATCTATAAAAAAAATTAGATAGAATAACTTCGACCTTGTCAACTGCTAATGAAAGAACGAAATCGGGGTATATACCAATACCTATTACGGGTAAAAAGATGGAGATCGAAAGAAATAACTCTCGCGGTCCAGAATCAAAAAAAGAATCCTTCGGGGCGTTAAATAGCTTGTATCCATAGAACATCTGGCGTGGCATAGATAATGAATAAATAGGAGTTAATATAATTCCAATTGCCATTACAAAAGTAATTAGTAGTTTTGGAATTAAAAGATATTTTTGGCCGGTAATTATTCCAAAAAATACTATCAATTCGGCAACAAAACCACTCATACCTGGTAATGCAAGGGAAGCCATCGAAAAGCTACTGAACATCGTGAACATTTTTGGCATTGGAATAGCTATTCCGCCCATTTCGTCAAGATAAACAAGGCGGATTCTATCATAA